AAGACTCTTGATACTTTCTTTTCGTGATTCTAAGCCCCTAGCTCTCGAGGTTCTATTCTCTAACCTAAAGTTTTGCTTATCAGATTCAAGGAAAACTTAAAGTAGTGGAGGGAAATCCGTCTGAGTCTTCAATTAGATTGGATAGCCAGAGAGGGAATTAAATTAATAGTTTTGGAAAGGACCTAAGATACTTTGGATAAAGACTCATGAAAGTCTCGGAATGCTCAGACATTCAATCAATATTAGATGAAGAATTGCCTTTCGTTTTACTCCCAAAAATAAAAAACGATAAAAGAAAGAAAAAGTCTTATTCTTTTCACATGTGAGTCAGATTCCTTGGATACTTCGAAAAGTATCCTTTTACTTGTGTTTACATCTTGTCGATTCTACTAGAAATTCTATAATAAGAATAACTCATTATAAGATAAGTGGATTTTTTGGAGTAGTTCATCAATGGTGACCAAATACCTCTCCCTTTTTTTGACTCTGCACCAGTGATTTCACTATTATTAGTGAACAATAATGGAATAGTTTCTTCATATTCATAGAAATAGGGGACAGAATTCACATGGATATAGTAAGTCTCGCATGGGCTGGTTTAATGGTAGTTTTTACATTTTCCCTCTCTCTCGTAGTGTGGGGAAGAAGTGGACTCTAGAAGTACTCCTAATTGCGGTAATAATCAAACTCTATCAACCTGTATCAATTGTTTTAGTTTTCTAGACCGGTCGGCAATTTTTTTTTAGATTTTTTTTTTAGAAATTGGATTTATGTTTTGTTTTATTGACTCATTTTCTATTTTTATATCAGGGTTTACACCGTTAACCATTCATGGGGTAACCCCTTTTCGAAATCTGAAGAAGTTTCCATCGAATTCGGATTATCTGTATTAAATGGATCAAACAAATGAAATTGAGAAAGTATGTACATACATTTCATATTCTATTTCTATTTAATTTATATTGACATTTATAAAGAAAAAGAGAGATATAGGTGGATTCCTTTATATTAAGATATTGCACTTGTATCTTTATACATTACAATAACCATAATGGCTAGTATGGTAGAAAGAGATCTCTTTCTACCATACTAGCGGGCCCCTTAGGATACTACTATACTACTACTGAGTCTAATGCATTTCTTTCATTTAAGACGAGAAATTGAAATCCCTTTTTTTCATTGATAGTAAAATTGTATTCAAATTAATTATTTTGACTAACCGTTTTTACGTAAATTATAAGCAAAAAAGCAGTAGGAACGAGAATGAAGAGTGCAGTAGCAATAAATGCAAGAATATTGACTTCCATAATTTAATCGTTTATTATTTATTTTTTTCTTTGGAATATCTCGGGATTTAATCCCATAGAGATGAGAAATCTTTCGCTTGTAAACTCACTCAGATGAATTAGATTTCGATGATATCGAATGAAAGAAATATCATGAATAACAATATCGGAGCTATAAAATCGATTCATCGTCAAGAATTTAATAGTATAACATAGGAAGATCTTTTATCCACACCGAATACATAATGAGATTCCTGATCCAATCAAAAAATATTTATTTATGATTCTTTTTCCCCGCTTTCTTTTCTACAACCTAGTACTTTACTTTCCTTGTACAATCATCTGATGAAGTATCATAAAAAACCTTTTCTACTTCGATTGTTTACAAAAAGAGCTTCTAAAGAAGCTTAAATAAACAATAGAAATCAAATAGAGAAAACAAGTACGAAGTTCAATTTGCAATTTTAAAAATTTTTTAAGGGTCTACCATCTTTTTGGAAAACAAAGAAAGGGAATGTGATAAAGACGAGTCCCAGTAAAAAAACTCAAATATTCCAAAAAATTAACTATTTAAATTTTCTTACGAGTTTTTTCTTCGACATCGACTCTAATCTTTAAAAAGAGCATATTCATTAGGGAAGACTAATTTTATCTTTATTTTTGAAATATCCTCTTTCCTTGGTTGGATTCGAACTATTTCCAATTCCTTGACTTCATAGAAAGAAAAGTATATATAGGTACTCTTGGCAAACGTATTATACGCTATCCTATTCCATTTTCCTACACGAGTTAATGGGAGATTAATTGACAAAAAGCGGAAACCCCGTACAGTATCTCTTTCTTGAAGTGTTGAATGCTCTCAATAATTATAATTATACTAATTTACATATGTCTCTCTACCATCAATTGGTGCTAGTTAAAATAATGGAAATACCCCTTTCTTTTGCTTGATGAAAAAAGAAAAATAAAACAAAAAGATAAACGAAACCATTTTGACCCCCTTGCCCAGAAAAAAAGGGGGAGTTTATGTCTTTTTTTTATTGAATCCGCCGGGACTGACGGGGCTCGAACCCGCAGCTTCCGCCTTGACAGGGCGGTGCTCTGACCAATTGAACTACAATCCCATGGAAATCAAGTGGGTAGCTTACATATTCCTTCTTATGATTTCATTTTAATCATTTCAATTTTAGATTCAAATTAGTGTTTTGTAACAAAGAAAGTCACAAGTGATATATTGATATCTATATGGATATCACTTTAGTGATAGCAAGACGGATTACTGGTAATCCTTGCATTATTATCAAATCGATTGATAATCACAATAAAAAATAGATTATTTTCTTGCCTCTGTTCATTAAAGTTTATATTTAAAGGATCCATATCGGGATCCTTAGCAAGATCAAGATCGGAATTTTTTATAGAAACAAAAAAGTAACTAGACACAAGAAATCAAGAAAAAAGTAAAGTCGAAATATACCCCGAAATTTTACTTTTTTTCTTACCCCTCTCTGTCATTTATGCAAAACAAAAAGGGTTATGTAGACAGCGAATTTTTGGGCCGAGCTGGATTTGAACCAGCGTAGACATATTGCCAACGAATTTACAGTCCGTCCCCATTAACCGCTCGGGCATCGACCCAGGAAGAATCTATTCTAACTTTATGGATAATCCATGATCAACTTCCTTTCGTAGTACCCTACCCCCAGGGGAAGTCGAATCCCCGCTGCCTCCTTGAAAGAGAGATGTCCTGAACCACTAGACGATGGGGGCATACTTGCTCAACCGCCATCATACTATGATCATAGTATGATCAGTTTTTTAAAATTGTCAATATAATCAAATGGTATGACTAGCTTATAAGGTTTTTTCTTTTTTCTTTACGATTCTATATCATTTTTTTATTTTACATTTGTATTCATATTCTAATCACAATTCTCTAAAAAAATCGATATATTTTCTTTTTATATTTGAAGTGGAAATATGAAATAAAAAAAATCTAAAAATCGTCTAGTACAGAATCTTTTAAAGAAGTGATTGGTCTGACATAAAAAAAGAAAAAAGAGGGTTAAGTTTCGTTTTTTTTACTTTCCTTCATAGATTGCCTCATCTCATTGTTAAGAAATAGTAGTATCCCTATCTAACACTAACCCAAGAAAGTCAGACAGAATCCATCTTCTAATTAGGGAAGAAAGATGGATTGATAAGTTATCGAAAATTTGCTTTTTTTTTTAGAAAATTCTTGTTCAGAGGATAGTCCGTATCTCTTCATCACATGTCAAGATAAAATATCTTGGGTCTATGTCAAATTGCTGCGTACGTATATAAATAAAAAGAATTTCGTTCTATTTCGATGTGGTAGGCAATTTAAAGTAAAATAATTCATTGCATGGATATTTATCAAATCCAATATTAAAAAAGCAAAAAATACCCCGTTAAGTAAATTTGAAGTAAATTAAAATTCTCATTTCTAGTTCCGAAATGAGCTACTAACCACTATGCGTCTATTGTATATATATTTAATATATATATATAGATAGGTTTTATTTACCTATCGACTCAGTCAGGAATTAAACCAAGACGGCCCTTTTAACTCAGTGGTAGAGTAACGCCATGGTAAGGCGTAAGTCATCGGTTCAAATCCGATAAGGGGCTTTTACTTTCTTTACTCTCTAATAGTAAAAATTTCATTCGAAAGTTTATAATTTCTAATTTTTTTCATTTCATTAGAATTAATTTAATTCTAATAATAACTAATAATAAAGTTAGAGAGTAATTTAGAAAATAAAATTGAACGTTTTTATATTATAATACAATGAATAATGATAAGTCGTCTCTTGAATCGCCAAATATCTATTCTTTTTTTTCCATTTTTCGATAGATTAGAAATCGACAAATCCAAAAGTAAGTGGACCTAACCCATCGAATCATCACTATATCCACTATTCTGATATTCAAATTCGATAGAGATAAAATTGAAACAGTAGATTTTTTTTATTTCATATTTTTTTATTAGGAAATCCGTCGATATCTCTTATTGAATCTTCTTGTTTCGATATATTTCATAGGAAATAAATATATTGCGTTCCTGCCTAGAGAAAGAAAGTCTTATTCCAAATTAATACCTAAAGGGCATTTCAATATCTTGTTTTGATTCCAGAACATAACAAGATCCTAAATTCTATTTGTATAAGAATCAAATTGTATTAAGAATAAAAAAATCGAATCATAATAATGGCTTCAGATATCAATAAAATATTTCCATATTGATGCATACGAGATGACAATGTAATGTGATCGAAGGTGTATGTGAGAAAGAAACTCTCATTTACAGTTTCCTATTATTTTATTTAAATATTGAATTAAATATAAATAAGAAATTTTCCCTATTTTTTTACAGATACATAAGGTCATGTAGATATCAAAGAAAATAGAAAAAAAAAAAAATATTAAAAGTTCCCTTTTTGCTTCAACTAAAAAAAGGTATAAAAGGAAAATAACAATAGTTGATACTATAGTATTTAATACATAAGTATTTAATACCCACAAAAAAGAAAAAAAGATTTCTTTATCTGAGTAATGAGTCATCCGACAATTCATGATTTAGATTCAACTACTTATTAATAAACTAATAGCAAGGAAGAAACAAATTGAGTTGATGCGTTTACCTAAGTAAGGACCAATAAAATCAAATATTTTGATCTTCGAAACCGATTA